AAATTGAAGAGTACTTCTTAGTTTCAGAATTTATAGATTTATATGCTAAAAGATCATATCTATATTGTTTTTTAAAATTATCCTTTTGATTCAATAATAAATCCGTTTCAATTTTTGTTTTTTTTTCGTAGTGAATTAATTCATCTTTTTCATATAAATCACACAAATCTTTATATAAATCTTTATTGTGAGCTATACAGTGTTGATTGAATATATTTCGCCATTTTTGTGGTACTACTCTAGACCATTTAATTTGAGATACATCACATTGATATTGATAATGACTCCTTAACCAATTTGTCCATTGATTCATTCCAGAATTGCGAAGATTCTTAGGTCTTAATTCGGAATGAAATAGTTCTTGTCTTACAACAAAAAAATCCTTTATTTCATTCTTAAGAAAAAGGGGGGTTCCATTATATTGAAATACGGATTTCAATTTCTCTAACTTAATAAGTTGGGTTTGTGATAATTTGTAAAATACATATGCTTGTGAAAAGTAAGATAAGTCAAAAAAAGTCTTTGAATTTTTTTGACTAAGACTAATATTAGTATTAGAAAGTGACTCTTTTATAATCGAAATAAATTTAATTAAACTTTGATTTGTTTTATTAATTCTTTCTTGATTTGCTTCATTACTGTTAATGTTTTTATTAATAATTTTTTTTGTTGATTCAAGAAAAAGTTGTGTATTGATACTAGGAATATTAATCATAGATAGAAAGATATCTATGTATATCTTTTCAATGAAAAATTTTATAAAATAATGGGATTTACGGATTAATCGAGCAGTTCTTCTTTTTAATATCTGCCAAATATTTTTTTGTGATTCCAATCTTTTATCATCATAACTTATTTTGTTAGAACTCAAATTTCTATCTGAAGTTATAAATCCCTTTTTCTTGTCTTTTGTAATTTTTTCTATTTGATTTATGATTGTGTTTATTCTATCAGTCAGATCTTGCATTTTTTTTTCTGTTAATGAATAATTTGTCCAATCCTGAGATCTAATTTGAATGGACGATTCATGAATCATCCGATTACTGATTATTGAATCTTTTTTAATTTCACTCAATTCATATACTTCTATTTCTCTCAATCCAAATAATATAATTGGGTTTATTTTTGAGAGTTCTTTTATTATTTCTTTTATAAACAGAATGTTTTTAATGATCCATTTTTTTGGTTTTTTTGAGACATTTAGAAACAATTTTGTTTGTTCTTTAAAAATTCCTAGAATTATAAAACATTTCTTTTGCAATTTTTTAATTTTTTTTTTGAGTTCTTTAAAAATCGGTTCAAAAAATGAGAGTTTTTTTCTGGGAGAACCAAAAGGTAGTTCAGCTTCCATTCCAAAAATTGTTAAAAAACAAAAACCATTTTTTTGACCTTGCTTTTTCATTGGATCGTTATAAGGGGCTCGTAGCTTAGATCTGTGCCAAGGTTTAAGACGAAAAGGAAATAGGATCTTGATCTGAATGCCGTCTGTTAACCAGTTTTTTGGAAATTCTTTTTCTGATAATTGAACGCCGTTATAGGTACATTTAACATGCATTTCTCTATTCCAATCCTTTAAGTCCTCATACCATTCCGGAAATTGAAATAATAGTATACGGACGATATTTTTAGCTATTATCAATGAAGGTAATATAATATATTTTCTAAGAATTGATTGGGTTACTAACAAAAAACCTCTCATTACTTGAGCAAGTAAAATACTATCCCAGGCTTCCGCTATTTGTATACGCACTTTCTCCTTTCTTTTGTCTTCTTCTTTTTTGTCCTCCTCTTTTTTTTTCGCGCTTTCTTTTGTCTTTTTCTCTGTATAATTCGAAATTGTGAATTCTGTGTTTTTCCACATCCAATTTCTAAAAATTATTTGCATCCGTTCAGAAATATCAAAAAAAAAAAAAAACGATTTGTCTATTCGGTCCAAAAAAAGAGGGGAATGCGCATTTGCTTCAAAGAGTTTCCAAGTAACTGTTTTACGTCTTTGAGCGCGCATGGAGCCTTTGATTATGTCTCGACGAAAATCCGATTGTTGGGAATAACGTATCAAAGCAACTTCGCCTGTTTGATCAGTATTATTAGTTTCTTTGGTATTAGTATAAGCATCAGTATTTTGTTGGTTATCAGTAAAAATCACTACACGTTTGGATTTTCTTGAACGAATCTGATGATCCTCTACCACAGTTTCTTCGGTTTCCCCCTCCTGTTGTTCAAAATCGTTGATTAATTTGTATGACCATCGAGGAACTTTTTTATTAATTTCTTTTATTCCAATAGATTTTTTTTTAATCATTTTATCGTTGGGAACAGTTCTAATTGCATCAAATAATAATTTTAAAATTTTGATTCGATCCTCTGAATCAATTCTTACTTGTTCGTGTTCTGTAATTAAAAAAAGTCTTTTAAAATTTAAATTTGATGTGTATTTTACAACCAATTCATTGATTAAATTTAATAAATAAAAAATTTCTGTTGTTAATGATTTTCTATC